GCTAGCGTAGCTTAATTAAAGCATAACACTGAAGATGTTAAGATGGGCCCTAGAAAGCCCCGCAAGCACAAAGGTTTGGTCCTGACTTTACTGTCAGCTCTAGCTAGATTTACACATGCAAGTATCCGCACCCCTGTGAGAATGCCCTTAATACCCTTATTGGGAACAAGGAGCCGGTATCAGGCACACACTACTAAGTGTAGCCCACAACACCTTGCTTAGCCACACCCCCAAGGGAATCCAGCAGTGATAAATATTAAGCCATAAGTGAAAACTTGACTTAGTTAAAGCTAAAAGAGCCGGTAAAACTCGTGCCAGCCACCGCGGTTATACGAGAGGCTCAAGTTGACAGACAACGGCGTAAAGCGTGGTTAGGAAAAATCTCTAACTAAAGCGGAACCTCCTCATAGCTGTTATACGCTTCCGAGGAAGTGAACCCCAACTACGAAAGTGGCTTTATTAGACCTGAACCCACGAAAGCTAAGAAACAAACTGGGATTAGATACCCCACTATGCTTAGCCTTAAACATTGATAGTTTACTACACTAAACATCCGCCTGGGAATTACGAACATTAGTTTAAAACCCAAAGGACTTGGCGGTGCTTAACATCCACCTAGAGGAGCCTGTTCTAGAACCGATAATCCCCGTTCAACCTCACCCCCCCTAGCTTTTTCCGCCTATATACCACCGTCGCCAGCTTACCCTGTGAAGGACTTATAGTAAGCACAATCGGCACAGCCCAAAACGTCAGGTCGAGGTGTAGTGCATGGGAGGGGAAGAAATGGGCTACATTCGCTGCAGATCAGCGAATACGAATAATACATTGAAACATGTAATTGAAGGAGGATTTAGCAGTAAGCGGGAAGTAGAGCGTTCCGCTGAAGCCGGCTCTTAAGCGCGCACACACCGCCCGTCACCCTCCCCGAGCAACTGGACCTTAATTCTTCTTAAACCCTAACAACCGCGAAGGAGAGGAAAGTCGTAACATGGTAAGCGTACCGGAAGGTGCGCTTGGTCAAATCAGAGCGTAGCTAAACCAGAAAAGCATCTCCCTTACACTGAGAAGTCATCCGTGCAAATCGGATCGCCCTGATGCTTACCAGCTAGCCCCACTAACCAAACTCAACAAACACATATAAATAAACCCAAAAGCACTTACGATTCAACCAAACAAAACATTTTTCCTCCTTAGTATGGGAGACAGAAAAGGACATCAAAGGGCGCAATAGAAAAAGTACCGCAAGGGAAAGCTGAAAGAGAGATGAAATAGACCAGTGAAGCCTAAAAAAGCAGAGATTACCTCTCGTACCTTTTGCATCATGATTTAGCCAGCACCCTCAAGCAAAGTGAACTTTAGTTTGAAACCCCGAAACTGTGTGAGCTACTCCAAGACAGCCTATTAATAGGGCAAACCCGTCTCTGTGGCAAAAGAGTGGGAAGAACTTCGAGTAGGGGTGACAGACCTATCGAACTCAGTTATAGCTGGTTGCTCGGGAATTGGATAGAAGTTCAGCCTCATGGCTTCTCTCTTCATATTAACAATAAACACCTAATGATTAAAAGAAACCCTGAGAGTTAGTCAAAGGGGGTACAGCCCCTTTGAATAAAGACACAACTTTTTTAGGCGGATAAAGATCATAATCTTTAAGGCAAAATGTTCCGGTGGGCCTAAAAGCAGCCATCCCAATAGAAAGCGTTAAAGCTCGAACATACCCATACCTTCCCTATATCCCGATACCCTTATCTTACTCCCCTTATATTACCGAGCCTCCCCATGCATCCATGGGGGCGACCCTGCTAGAATGAGTAATAAGAGAGCTTAACCCTCTCTCCCCGCACATGTGTAAATCGGAACGGACCTACCACCGAATAATAACGGCCCCAAACAAAGAGGGCACAGGACAAACGTATAAACACTTTAACTAGAAAATCGTCTTGACTAATACCGTTAATCCTACACTGGTGTGCTTACTGGGAAAGACTAAAAGAAAGAGAAGGAACTCGGCAAACTTTTCAAGCCTCGCCTGTTTACCAAAAACATCGCCTCTTGCAAAACCAAAGAATAAGAGGTCCCGCCTGCCCGGTGACTATATGTTTAACGGCCGCGGTATTTTGACCGTGCGAAGGTAGCGTAATCACTTGTCTTTTAAATGGAGACCTGTATGAATGGCATAACGAGGGCTTAACTGTCTCCTCTTTCCAGTCAATGAAATTGATCTCCCCGTGCAGAAGCGGGGATAAACACATAAGACGAGAAGACCCTATGGAGCTTTAGACACCAAGACAGATCACGTCAAACACCCCTTAATAAAGGCCTGAACTTAATGATCCCCTGTCCTAATGTCTTCGGTTGGGGCGACCATGGGGCAGCACAAAACCCCCATGCGGAATGGGAGAACAAACCCAGCATTCTTTTTCCCACACTCCCAAAAGCAAGAGCTACAACTCTAGCTAACAGAACTTCTGACCTTTCATGATCCGGCTTTGGCCGATCGACGGACCAAGTTACCCTAGGGATAACAGCGCAATCCCCTTTTAGAGCCCATATCGACAAGGGGGTTTACGACCTCGATGTTGGATCAGGACATCCTAATGGTGTAGCCGCTATTAAGGGTTCGTTTGTTCAACGATTAAAGTCCTACGTGATCTGAGTTCAGACCGGAGTAATCCAGGTCAGTTTCTATCTATGAAGCTAATCTTTTCTAGTACGAAAGGACCGAAAAGAAGAGGCCTATACCTCAGGCATGCCTCACCCTTACCTAATGAAGCCATCTAAACTAGGCAAGAGGGCGCACCCCCCGTGCCTAAGAGAACGGCATGTTAGAGTGGCAGAGCCCGGTATATTGCAAAAGGCCTAAGCCCTTTAAACAGAGGTTCAAGTCCTCTCCCTAACTATGATCACAGCACTAATTACTCACTTGCTTAACCCACTAGCCTTCATCGTCCCTGTTCTCCTAGCCGTTGCTTTCCTTACTTTAATTGAGCGAAAAGTCCTAGGATATATGCAACTACGAAAAGGCCCTAACGTAGTAGGACCTTACGGACTTCTCCAACCTATCGCCGATGGTGTAAAACTATTTATTAAAGAGCCAATCCGACCATCCACCTCCTCCCCCGTTTTATTTCTTCTTGCACCAATGCTAGCTTTAACCCTGGCCCTTACACTCTGAGCACCTATGCCCCTCCCATACCCAGTAGCCGACTTAAATCTCGGAATCTTATTTATTTTAGCCCTTTCAAGCCTCGCAGTATACTCAATTCTAGGCTCTGGCTGAGCATCAAATTCAAAATACGCTTTAGTGGGTGCCCTCCGAGCCGTAGCCCAAACCATTTCATATGAAGTTAGTTTAGGACTGATCCTCCTAAATATTATTATCTTTACAGGAGGCTTTACTCTTCAAACTTTTAACACCGCGCAAGAAAGCGTATGACTTGTTTTACCCGCCTGACCCCTAGCCGCTATATGATACATCTCCACTTTAGCTGAAACTAACCGAGCACCTTTTGATCTTACCGAAGGAGAATCCGAACTAGTTTCTGGCTTCAACGTAGAATACGCAGGAGGTCCATTCGCCCTATTCTTTTTAGCCGAATATGCTAATATTCTCCTAATAAACACCCTTTCGGCCACTTTATTCTTAGGCGCTTCTCATATCCCGACCCTTCCAGAACTTACCGCTATGAACCTCATGACCAAAGCAGCTCTTCTCTCAATCGTCTTCCTATGAGTCCGAGCATCTTACCCTCGATTCCGATACGACCAGCTCATGCACCTCATTTGAAAAAACTTCCTGCCTCTCACCCTAGCACTTGTCATCTGACACTTAGCGCTTCCCATTGCATTTGCAGGCCTCCCCCCTCAACTGTAATCTCAAGGAGCTGTGCCTGAAGCAAAGGGCCACTTTGATAGAGTGAATTATGGGGGTTAAAGTCCCCCCAACTCCTTAGAAAGAAGGGATTTGAACCCTACCTGAAGAGATCAAAACTCTTAGTGCTTCCACTACACCACTTCCTAGCAGGGTCAGCTAAATTTAAGCTCTTGGGCCCATACCCCAAACATGTAGGTTAAAATCCTGCCTCTGCTAATGAACCCTTATATTTTAGCTGTCATACTATTTGGCCTTGGACTAGGAACTACAATTACATTTGCAAGCTCGCACTGACTTCTCGCCTGAATGGGCCTAGAAATCAATACCCTAGCCATTATTCCTCTAATAGCCCAACATCACCACCCCCGAGCTGTTGAGGCAACTACAAAATACTTCCTTACACAAGCTACAGCCGCTGCTATACTTTTATTTGCAAGCACAACCAACGCTTGACTGACTGGCCAGTGGGATATTCAACAAATGACCCACCCAGTTCCAACCACAATAATTACTCTGGCTTTAGCCCTTAAAATTGGACTAGCTCCTATGCACTCTTGACTCCCAGAAGTACTTCAAGGACTAGACTTAACTACGGGACTGATTCTGTCCACATGACAAAAGCTTGCCCCCTTTGCTTTATTCCTCCAACTTCAACCTAACAACCCCACCCTTTTAATTATTCTAGGAGTAACCTCCACTCTAATTGGAGGCTGAGGTGGTTTAAACCAAACCCAGCTCCGTAAAATCCTAGCATACTCCTCGATCGCACATCTAGGCTGGATAACCCTCATTATCCAATTCTCACCCTCGTTGACCCTGCTCACTCTTTTGACCTACTTTGTTATAACCTTTTCAACTTTCCTTGTCTTTAAAATTAACAAGGCAACCAACGTCAACTCCCTGGCAATCTCCTGGACTAAAACACCAATCGTCACGTCCTTAACCCCTCTAATCTTACTTTCATTAGGAGGCCTCCCACCATTAACAGGCTTTATACCAAAGTGACTTATCCTTCAAGAACTTACTAAACAAGACCTTCCCCTCCTGGCGACCATAGCCGCACTTACCGCCCTACTGAGCCTATACTTCTACCTTCGACTTTCTTACGCTATAACCTTAACAATGTTCCCAAACAATCTTACAGGCACGGCCCCCTGACGGTTCCATTCCCCCCAGCTTACCCTTCCTCTAGCAATTTCGACATCTGCTACTATTCTTCTCCTCCCCCTTACGCCAACTATTCTGGCCCTCCTTACCCCCTAGGGACTTAGGATAGCACTAGACCAAGAGCCTTCAAAGCCCTAAGCGGGAGTGAAAATCTCCCAGTCCCTGTTAAGACTTGCGGGACATTAACCCACATTAACTGCATGCAAAACAGACGCTTTAATTAAGCTAAAGCCTTACTAGACAGGCAGGCCTCGATCCTACAAAATCTTAGTTAACAGCTAAGCGCCCAAACCAGCGAGCATCCGTCTACTTTCCCCCGCCTAGCCTTAACATAATAGGCGGGGGAAAGCCCCGGCAGGAAATTAGCCTGCTTCTTAAGATTTGCAATCTTATATGTAAAACACCTCAGAGCTTGGTAAGAAGAGGAATCAAACCTCTGTCTATGGGGCTACAATCCACCGCTTAAAACTCAGCCATCCTACCTGTGGCAATCACACGCTGATTTTTCTCAACCAATCACAAAGATATCGGCACCCTTTATCTAGTATTTGGTGCTTGAGCCGGAATAGTAGGAACAGCTTTAAGCTTACTCATCCGAGCAGAACTTAGTCAACCTGGCGCCCTTTTGGGGGATGACCAAATTTATAACGTAATTGTTACGGCCCACGCTTTTGTAATAATTTTCTTTATAGTAATGCCGATTATGATTGGAGGTTTCGGAAACTGACTTATTCCCCTAATGATCGGAGCCCCAGACATAGCATTCCCTCGAATAAATAATATGAGCTTCTGACTTCTTCCCCCTTCTTTCTTACTACTTTTAGCTTCTTCAGGGGTTGAAGCCGGAGCCGGGACTGGTTGAACTGTCTACCCGCCCCTAGCTGGCAACCTTGCCCACGCCGGAGCATCCGTAGATCTAACCATTTTCTCCCTCCACCTGGCAGGGGTCTCCTCAATTTTAGGAGCTATTAATTTTATTACTACAATTATTAACATGAAACCTCCCGCAGTATCAATATACCAAATCCCATTATTTGTTTGAGCTGTTTTAATTACAGCTGTCCTTCTTCTTTTATCCCTCCCAGTTTTAGCCGCTGGAATTACAATGCTCTTAACAGATCGAAACCTAAATACTGCTTTCTTTGATCCAGCAGGAGGTGGAGACCCAATTCTTTACCAGCACTTATTCTGATTCTTTGGACACCCAGAAGTATATATTTTAATTCTTCCCGGCTTTGGGATAATTTCCCACATCGTTGCCTACTATGCTGGTAAAAAAGAACCTTTTGGCTATATAGGAATGGTTTGAGCAATGATGGCTATCGGCCTACTAGGTTTCATTGTTTGAGCCCATCACATGTTTACAGTTGGAATGGACGTAGATACACGTGCATACTTTACTTCTGCTACAATAATTATTGCCATCCCAACCGGTGTTAAAGTATTCAGCTGACTGGCCACCCTTCACGGAGGAAGCATCAAATGAGAAACACCTATACTATGAGCCCTCGGTTTCATTTTCCTATTTACAGTAGGAGGTTTAACAGGAATTGTCCTGGCAAATTCTTCCCTAGACATCGTACTTCACGACACATACTACGTAGTAGCTCACTTCCACTATGTCCTATCAATAGGAGCCGTGTTCGCAATCGTTGCTGGTTTCGTCCACTGATTCCCTCTTTTTACGGGCTACACACTTCATGATACATGAACTAAAGCACACTTCGGTGTAATGTTTGTTGGGGTAAATTTAACTTTCTTCCCACAACACTTCCTAGGGCTCGCTGGAATGCCTCGACGATACTCAGATTACCCCGACGCTTATACCCTATGAAATACAATTTCATCCATCGGCTCCTTAATTTCCCTTGTTGCAGTAATCATGTTCCTCTTTATTATTTGAGAAGCATTCGCTGCAAAACGTGAAGTCCTTGCAGTTGAATTAACAGCAACTAATGTGGAATGACTCCACGGCTGCCCACCCCCTTACCACACATTCGAAGAACCAGCCTTTGTTCAGATCCGCTCTAACTAACGAGAAAGGGAGGAGTTGAACCCCCATAAATTGGTTTCAAGCCAACCACATAACCGCTCTGTCACTTTCTTCATAAGACACTAGTAAAATGTCATTACATTGCCTTGTCAAGGCAAAATTGCGGGTTAAACCCCCGTGTGTCTTGAACTTAATGGCACATCCCTCCCAGCTTGGATTTCAAGACGCAGCCTCGCCCCTTATAGAAGAACTTTTACATTTCCATGATCACGCTTTAATAATTGTCTTTCTAATCAGCACACTAGTACTTTACATTATTGTAGCTATAGTAACTGCTAAATTTACAGACAAATTAATTTTAGATTCCCAAGAAATTGAAATTATTTGAACTATTCTTCCAGCTATTATTTTAATTCTAATTGCCCTTCCCTCCCTACGAATTCTTTATCTTATGGATGAAATTAATGATCCCCACCTCACCATTAAAGCCATGGGCCACCAATGGTATTGAAGCTACGAATATACTGATTATCAGGACCTTGGCTTTGACTCTTATATAATCCCAACACAAGATCTTACACCGGGTCAGTTCCGTCTTTTAGAAGCAGACCATCGGATAGTCATTCCAATAAATTCTCCTATTCGAGTTTTAATTTCTGCTGAAGATGTCCTCCACTCATGAGCTGTCCCTGCACTTGGTGTAAAAGTTGATGCAGTCCCAGGACGACTAAATCAAACTACCTTTATTGTTAACCGCCCAGGAGTATATTATGGTCAATGCTCTGAAATCTGCGGAGCAAACCATAGCTTTATGCCTATCGTAGTAGAAGCCGTTCCTCTAGAACACTTTGAAAACTGAACCTCATCAATAATCGAAGACGCCTCGCTAAGAAGCTAAATCGGTACAAAGCGTTAGCCTTTTAAGCTAAAGATTGGTGACTACCAACCACCCTCAGCGACATGCCCCAACTTAACCCAGCGCCCTGATTCGCTATTCTAACTTTCTCTTGACTAATTTTTCTCACAGTACTTCCCTCTAAAATTATATCCCACACGTACCCAAACGAGCCTGCCCCTCAAAGCACAGAAAAACCTAAAACAGAAGCTTGAGTTTGACCTTGGCAATAAGTTTCTTTGATCAGTTTATAAGCCCCGTTTATCTAGGTATCCCACTCATGGCACTTGCTTTAACATTGCCTTGAGTTCTCTACCCCACCCCTTCCGCACGATGGTTAAATAACCGCCTTTTAACTCTACAAGGCTGATTTATTAACCGTTTTACACAACAACTCCTTCTACCTTTAAACCCAGGAGGACACAAATGAGCCACTCTGCTTGCCTCTTTAATAATCTTCTTAATTACCCTAAATATACTAGGCCTCCTCCCTTATACTTTTACACCCACTACACAGCTCTCCCTTAATATGGGATTGGCGGTCCCTCTTTGACTTGCCACAGTAATTATTGGGATGCGAAACCAACCCACCCATGCTCTTGGCCACCTCCTTCCAGAAGGAACCCCTACTCTTCTTATTCCAGTCCTTATTATTATCGAGACAATCAGCCTATTTATCCGCCCTCTAGCCCTTGGCGTCCGACTTACAGCTAATCTTACAGCCGGACATCTACTTATTCAACTCATCGCCACAGCTGCATTTGTCCTTCTTCCCCTTATGCCAACTGTAGCAATCCTAACAGCTATTCTTTTATTCCTGCTTACACTACTAGAAGTAGCAGTAGCAATAATCCAAGCCTATGTATTCGTCTTACTCCTAAGCCTTTACCTACAAGAAAACGTCTAATGGCCCATCAAGCACATCCCTATCATATAGTCGACCCAAGCCCATGACCTCTTACCGGCGCCGTAGGTGCCCTACTAATAACCTCAGGGTTAGCAATCTGATTCCACTTCCACTCCTCTATCTTAATAACACTTGGTCTTATCCTCGTCACTCTAACAACAGCCCAATGATGACGAGATGTTGTACGAGAAGGCACATTCCAAGGCCACCATACTCCCCCCGTACAAAAAGGTCTCCGATATGGAATAATTCTTTTTATTACCTCAGAAGTACTCTTTTTCCTAGGGTTTTTCTGAGCTTTTTACCACTCAAGCCTTGCCCCCACTCCTGAACTAGGCGGGTGCTGACCTCCCACAGGAATCACCGCCCTTGACCCATTCGAAGTGCCTTTACTAAATACAGCTGTTCTACTTGCTTCAGGAGTAACAGTCACATGAGCTCACCACAGTATCATAGAAGGAAAACGAAAACAAGCTATTCAATCTTTAGCACTAACTATTCTTCTTGGAGGCTATTTTACATGTCTTCAAGCTATAGAATACTACGAAGCCCCATTTACCATTGCAGACGGAGTATACGGCTCTACCTTCTTCGTCGCAACTGGTTTCCACGGCCTTCACGTTATTATCGGCTCTACCTTCCTAGCCGTCTGCTTTTTGCGCCAAGTTCGCCACCACTTCACATCTGACCACCACTTTGGCTTCGAAGCAGCCGCTTGATACTGACATTTCGTAGACGTTGTTTGACTCTTCCTTTACGTCTCAATCTACTGATGAGGATCATAATCTTTCTAGTATTAAATAGTATAAGTGACTTCCAATCACCCGGTCTTGGTTAAAGTCCAAGGAAAGATAATGAACTTAATCACTACTGTCATCGCAATCGCAACCATCCTATCGATTATTCTTGCTATTGTTTCTTTTTGACTCCCCCAAATAAACCCTGACCACGAAAAACTTTCCCCCTACGAATGTGGCTTTGACCCCCTAGGATCGGCCCGCCTGCCCTTCTCACTTCGATTTTTTCTAGTCGCCATTTTATTTCTTCTATTCGACCTAGAAATTGCCCTGCTTTTACCTCTTCCCTGAGGTGACCAATTAGACACACCGATCCTAACATTCCTCTGAGCCTCCTTAGTACTAGCTCTCCTCACCTTAGGTTTAATCTACGAATGAATCCAAGGGGGCCTCGAATGGGCTGAATAGGTAATTAGTTTAATTAAAACATTTGATTTCGGCTCAAAAACTTATGGTTAAAGTCCATAATCGCCTACATGACCCCCGTTCACTTCGCTTTCTCATCTACGTTTATGTTAGGACTTGCAGGCTTAGCATTTCATCGCTACCACCTCCTTTCCGCTCTCCTCTGCTTAGAAGGAATAATACTCTCCCTCTTCGTGGCCCTCTCTCTTTGAACACTTCAACTAGACGCTACCAGCTTTTCAGCTTCTCCTATGCTCCTACTGGCTTTCTCAGCATGTGAAGCAAGCGCAGGTCTTGCCCTCCTAGTTGCCACTGCCCGAACACACGGAACTGACCGCCTACAAAGCCTTAATCTCCTACAATGCTAAAAATTTTAATTCCCACCTTAATACTAGTCCCTACAGCTTGATTATCTCCCGCGAAATGATTATGGCCTACCACCCTAGCTCATAGTTTTATTATTGCCCTAGCTAGCCTGCTCTGACTTAAAAACCTGTCTGACACAGGCTGATCTTGCTTAAATAGTTACATGGCAACTGATGCTTTATCTACCCCCCTTCTTGTCCTCACCTGCTGACTTCTTCCCCTTATAATTCTCGCAAGCCAAAACCACACATCCTCAGAGCCAATCAACCGCCAACGACTTTACATTACACTACTGACCTCCCTCCAATTTTTCCTTATTCTGGCTTTCGGTGCAACAGAAATCATTATATTTTACGTTATATTTGAAGCCACACTTATCCCCACCCTTATTATTATTACACGCTGAGGAAATCAAACCGAACGTCTTAATGCAGGGACATACTTTCTTTTCTATACATTAGCGGGCTCTCTTCCCCTCCTCGTTGCACTCCTACTTCTACAAAATAACACAGGCTCCCTCTCATTACTTACTCTTCAGTACTCAAACCCTATCCCTCTTTCCACCTACGCCGATAAATTATGATGAGCAGGCTGCCTTCTGGCTTTCCTAGTAAAGATGCCCCTTTACGGAGTACATCTCTGACTTCCAAAAGCCCACGTCGAAGCCCCAATTGCAGGCTCAATAGTACTTGCAGCCGTGCTTCTAAAACTTGGAGGCTACGGCATGATACGAATAATGACAGTCCTAGAGCCCCTAACCAAAGAACTCAGTTATCCATTTATTGTTTTTGCCCTCTGAGGAGTAATCATAACAGGGTCAATTTGCTTACGCCAAACAGACTTAAAATCACTCATCGCTTATTCATCCGTGAGCCACATAGGTTTAGTCGCAGGAGGTATCCTCATTCAAACACCCTGGGGCTTTACAGGGGCACTAATTTTAATAATTGCCCATGGTCTCACCTCTTCCGCTTTATTCTGCCTCGCAAATACAAACTACGAACGAACCCACAGCCGAACAATAGTCCTTGCCCGAGGATTACAAATAGTCTTACCATTAATAGCAACCTGATGATTCATTGCAAGCCTAGCAAACCTTGCTTTACCCCCACTCCCTAACCTTATAGGAGAGCTAATGATTATTACATCCCTATTTAACTGATCTTGATGGACCCTTATTTTAACTGGAATAGGCACACTAATTACTGCTGGTTACTCCCTTTACATATTCCTAATAACTCAACGAGGCCCCCTACCACAACACATTATTGCTCTCGAGCCCACCCACTCTCGAGAACACTTACTTATTCTTCTCCACATGCTACCCTTAATTCTCCTTATTCTAAAACCAGAACTTATTTGAGGGTGAACCGCCTGTGAATGTAGTTTAAACGCAAAACGCTAGATTGTGATTCTAGAAATGGAGGTTAAACTCCTCTCGTTCACCGAGAGAGGCTCGTCAGCAACTAGGACTGCTAATCCTCGTCACCTTGGTTAAACCCCAAGGCTCACTCGAACTGCTCCTAAAGGATAACAGCTCATCCGTTGGTCTTAGGAACCAAAAACTCTTGGTGCAAATCCAAGTAGCAGCTATGCACCCTACCTCGCTTATAATAACATCCAGCATCATTATTATTTTTACACTTCTGGCCTACCCAGTCTTAACCACATTAAGCCCGCGCCCACAACAACCTGATTGAGCACTGACACAAGTAAAAACAGCAGTAAAACTCGCCTTTTTCGTTAGTCTCCTTCCGCTTTTTATTTACCTTAACCAAGGACTAGAAACAATTATTACAAACTGAAACTGAATAAACACCCTCACCTTTGACATCAATATTAGCCTAAAATTTGACCACTACTCTATTATCTTTACCCCTATTGCCCTTTATGTTACATGGTCCATCCTAGAATTTGCATCATGATACATACACGCAGACCCCTACATAAACCGATTTTTTAAGTATCTTTTAGTTTTTCTTATCGCCATGATTATTTTAGTCACCGCAAACAATATGTTCCAAATTTTTATTGGATGAGAAGGTGTTGGAATTATATCTTTCCTCCTAATCGGCTGATGATACGGCCGAGCAGACGCCAATACCGCGGCCCTACAGGCAGTTTTATATAACCGTGTTGGAGACATCGGCCTAATTTTTGCAATGGCATGAATAGCCACAAACCTCAACTCCTGAGAAATACAACAAATATTTGCCACAGCCAAAGATTTTGACCTTACGTACCCCCTCCTGGGCCTAATTCTAGCTGCAACTGGAAAATCAGCACAATTCGGACTTCACCCTTGACTTCCATCTGCAATGGAAGGTCCTACACCGGTCTCTGCCCTACTGCATTCAAGCACCATGGTGGTTGCAGGGATTTTTCTCCTCATTCGCGTGAGCCCCCTCATGCAAAACAACCAAACCGCCCTCACCGTCTGCCTCTGTCTAGGGGCCCTCACAACTTTCTTCACAGCAACTTGCGCCCTCACCCAAAATGATATCAAGAAAATCGTCGCTTTCTCAACTTCCAGCCAACTTGGCCTAATAATAGTCACCATTGGTTTAAATCAACCTCAGCTTGCTTTTCTCCATATCTGCACCCATGCATTCTTTAAAGCAATACTATTCCTCTGCTCAGGCTCTATCATTCATAGCCTAAATGATGAACAAGACATCCGAAAAATAGGGGGCATGCATTACCTTACCCCTTTTACTTCCTCCTGTTTAACCATCGGAAGCTTAGCTCTTACCGGCACCCCCTTCCTTGCGGGCTTTTTCTCAAAAGACGCAATCATTGAAGCCCTCAACACCTCCCACCTAAACGCCTGAGCCCTAATCCTAACCCTTCTAGCAACCTCATTCACCGCCATCTACAGCATACGAATCGTCTTCTTTGTAGTCATGGGCCACCCCCGATTTAATACCCTCTCCCCGATTAACGAAAATAACCCCGCAGTAATTAACCCTATTAAACGACTGGCATGAGGAAGCATTATCGCTGGGCTCCTAATTACATCCAATATTCTTCCTTTAAAAACCCCAATCATGACCATGCCTCCCATCCTAAAACTAGCCGCCCTAGCAGTCACGATCATCGGAGTCCTCACCGCCCTTGAACTAGCTTCCCTAACAAGCAAACAGTTTTCACCTACACCAACCCTGCCCGCTCACCATTTCTCCAACATACTAGGTTTCTTCCCAGCCATTATCCATCGCTTCGCCCCCAAACTAAACCTAACCTTAGGCCAACTAATCGCCAGCCAAATGGTAGACCAAACGTGATTAGAAAAGACGGGCCCTAAAGCCATTACTTCCTCTAATATCCCTCTAATTTCAACAGCAAGTAACATCCAACAAGGGATGGTTAAAACTTACCTTTCTATTTTCTTCCTCACACTAGTCCTTATGCTACTTGCTATTTCAGTCTAAACAGCCCGCAAAGCCCCACGACTTAACCCCCGAGTCAATTCCAACACAACAAACAGAGTCAATAAAAGAACTCAAGCACTAATAATTAATATTCAACCACCCAAAGAGTATATCAGAGCAACCCCCGCCATATCACCTCGAAATACAGAAAACTCACCTAGTTCATCCGCCGACCCCCAAGAAGACTCATATCACCCTCCTCAAAACAACCCAGAAACAACAACCACAGCCAGAATGTACGCTACTATGTACATCGTAACCGGCCGACTTCCCCAAGTTTCAGGGTAAGGCTCAGCAGCTAAAGCTGCTGAATATGCAAATACAACCAGTATACCTCCTAAATAGATTAAAAACAAAACAAGAGATAAAAAGGGCCCCCCATGCCCCACTAAAACACCACATCCCATCCCAGCTACAACTACCAACCCAAGTGCAGCAAAGTAAGGTGAAGGGTTAGAAGCTACCGCAATTAATCCAAAAACAAAACAAAACAAAAATAAATACATAATAAAAGTCATAATTCCTGCCAGGACTCTAACCAGGACTAATGGCTTGAAAAACCACCGTTGTTATTCAACTACAAGAACCACTAATGGCTAACCTCCGTAAAACCCACCCCCTCCTAAAAATTGTAAACGACTCACTAATTGATCTCCCTGCCCCCTCCAATATTTCAGCATGATGAAACTTTGGCTCCCTTCTTGCACTCTGCTTGATAACCCAAATCTTAACAGGCCTATTCCTAGCAATACACTATACTTCTGACATTGCAACCGCCTTCACATCCGTAGCACACATCTGCCGGGACGTTAATTACGGCTGACTTATCCGTAATATGCACGCTAACGGCGCATCTTTCTTCTTTATTTGCATTTACCTGCATATTGGTCGTGGCCTATATTATGGTTCCTATCTCTACAAAGAAACATGAAATACCGGCGTTGTCCTTCTTCTTTTACTTATAGGAACCGCTTTCGTAGGCTATGTCCTTCCCTGAGGACAAATGTCTTTTTGAGGTGCTACCGTAATTACCAACCTCTTATCCGCCGTACCCTACGTAGGAAATACCCTCGTCCAATGAATCTGAGGGGGCTTCTCCGTAGACAACGCCACTCTCACTCGATTCTTTGCATTCCACTTCCTTCTCCCATTTATTATCGCGGCCATGTTTATTCTCCACGTACTTTTCCTCCACGAAACAGGGTCTAATAACCCCACGGGCCTTAACTCAGATGCAGACAAAATTTCATTCCACCCCTACTTTTCTTACAAAGATCTATTAGGATTTGCAGCACTCCTGACTGCACTAGCCTCTCTCGCCTTATTCTCCCCCAACCTGCTTGGCGACCCCGACAATTTCACTCCTGCCAACCCTTTAGTCACTCCCCCTCACATTAAACCAGAATGATATTTCTTATTTGCCTATGCTATCCTACGATCAATTCCCAACAAACTTGGAGGAGTCTTAGCCTTACTATTCTCAATTCTCGTCCTTATGGTTGTTCCCATTCTACACACCTCAAAACAACGAGGCCTTACCTTCCGTCCAATTACACAATTCTTATTCTGAACCCTCGTTGCGGACGTAATGATTTTAACTTGAATTGGAGGTATGCCAGTTGAACACCCCTTTATCATCATCGGCCAAATCGCCTCAGTCCTCTATTTCCTCCTATTCCTAGTTTTTACACCTCTTGCAGGATGGGTCGAAAATAAAATGCTCGGATGAGCCTGCACTAGTAGCTCAGAGTTAGAGCGCCGGTCTTGTAAACCGGACGCCGGAGGTTAAAATCCTCCCTACTGCTCAGAAAAGGGAGATTTTAACTCCCACCCCTAACTCCCAAAGCTAGGATTCTTACATTAAACTATCTTCTGACAAGCAAATATTTACAATATTTGTGGCTACAGACATATATGTATATACACCATATATATATATGCAACATAATCATTAATGTACCCCAACATATTATGTATTATAACCATATACTTAATTTAACCATTCAAGAAAGACATGCTATTAAAAAGTAAGTGTACATAAACCATTTCCCTCAAGAAGAAACATACTGGTAATTAAATATTATTAGATAACATTTAAGACCTAGCTAAAATTGAAATATCCAACGCCATACCAAGTATCCAGCATTCTATTTTAAGAAAATATTTAATGTAGTAAGAACCTACCAACCTGTGATTCCTAAATGATATCGTTTATTGATGGTCAGGGACAGAAATTGTGGGGGTCACACTTAGTGAACTATTCCTGGCATTTGGTTCCTACTTCAGGAACATAGATTGATTAATTCCCCACACTTTCATCGACGCTTACATAAGTTAATGGTGTGATTACATACTCCTCATTACCCAACATGCCGAGCATTCTCTCCAGAGGGTCAGGGGTTCTCTTTTTTGTCTTCCTTTCACCTTACATCTCAGAGTGCACACAGTATTAAATAATAAGGTGGAACATTTCCCTTGCACGTTAGAAGATGTTGAATGGTGGATAAGGTATAACACAAGAACCACATATTTGGATATCAAGAGCATAAAGTGTGTTGATCTTCTCCTAACATCTCTAAGATTCCCCCCTTCTCGGCTTCTGCGCGTAAAACCCCCCTACCCCCCTAAACTCGTAAGATTGCTATTTTCCTGAAAACCCCCCGGAAACAGGAAAGCCTCTAAAAGTTTTTTTTCCAAAAATATGTGTTTATAAAATATTATAATATTTCACAT